TGTAAGAAAGACTAAGGGATAGTCTTCGGGCTCATAACCCGAGAAAAGTGAGTTCGAGTCTCACTCTTACAAAACTGTCCACCTTTAAAAAAGAAGAAAACAAAAAAAAAATAAGATGGCTAAGATAAACTAAGATCAGACGACAGACCCTTCGAAACGGCGAAAAGACGCATTGGTTGTTGCTTCTGCGGAAAAGCGAGCCTGAGGTTTGAATTGAAACATCTTAATACCGAGTAAAAATCAAACGAGATTCCGAGAGTAGTGGCGAGCGAAGTTGGAGTTGTGTAAAAAGGGATCATAGATCTAGACTAAACGTTAGTTTATACTGATAGTAAGAGTACTGTAAAGGAAAGTTGAAAGAGAGTTGAAAAGAGCTGGAATCTTTTTTTTTTAAGCAGCTTTAAAACAGCGTACCTTTTGTATAATGGGTAAAAGAGATTAATTTGGCATATTTAAAAACGGAAAATTAAAAGAAGTTTTTTTTAGTCAAAATACCCGAAACCAAGTGATTTAATCATGAATAGTACACAAGAACGAACTGGTGGTTGTGGCAAAACCCTCAGAAGATTTGTGATTAGGGGTGAAAGACCAATCGAACTTGGATATAGCTGGTTTTTTGCGAAAACTATTTAAGTAGTGCCCTTTTTGTTTTATTTTTTTTGTAATAAAATAAAAAATTAAATAAAAAAAAAAGTAGACAAACAAAAAGTGAAAAGATTTTTTGTTAAAAGAGAAAGCTCAAAGCAGAAGTTAAAGTCATTTGTTTCTTTTTAGTGTAAAAAAAAAACAAGGCCTAGACAATAAAAAAGTAGGCTTAGAGCCAGCCATCTTTTAAAAAGTGCGTAGTTGTTTATTTAATAATTTAATTTTTTTTTTAATTTTGGTGGTTAAAATCAAACCAAAACTCTGCAAATAGAACTTTTTAATAGCAAAATATACCGTTTTTCAGTAGAAACAATTTTTACATGAGTAATCTAAATTTATTATTTTTTTTCTTTATATTACCACTTTTGGGTTATACAGACCCTTAGAGTTTTTTTATGGGAATTTTTTTTTTATATATTATATCAGGAAAAACCAAGAAGAGGAGCTGTTTTTCTAACTAAAGAAAGAAAAAAAAAGAGAGACACATTTTTTTAAGGAACTCGGCAAAAGAGAACTTCGACTGTTTACCAAAAACATAGCTTTTTGCTTTTTATAAAAGGTGAGACCTGCCCTATGGTTGGACCTAAAAAAGTTTGTTTTGCTTATTAATAAAGACAGCTAAATGGCCGCGGTAACACTAACTGTGAAAATGTAGCGTAATCAATTGTTAATTAATTGTTGACCGGTATGAATGGTGTCACGAAAGTTTCTCTGTCTTAAAAAAATACTTAATGAAATTGAATTTGTAGTGAAGATGCTACATTAAAATTGTAAGACGAGAAGTCCCCATGGAGCTTTACTGAGGGCTTAGAATTTTATATAAGCGGGACAGTTTTGTTGGGGCGACAGTTTTTTAAAAAGTAACAAAAACGAACTATGGCTTAGCTTCACCCTGAAAAATTTTTTAAGGGACATTTTTGGTGTGTTTTATGATCCGTTGTTTGGAATGAAAAAAACAACGAAAACAAATAAAAGTTACCCTGGGGATAACAGCGCAATAACGTTTGAGAGTTAATCAACGACGGTGTTTGCGACCTCGATGTTGAATTGCAGCGTCCTAGGAAGTAGTCACTCCTAAGGGTTGGTTTGTTCACCCATTAAAGCTGTACATGATTTGAGTTAAAAGCGTGGTAACACAGCTTAGTTTCTATCTACAATGATAAACACAGATATTTTGTTTTTTAGTACGAAAGGATCAAAAATTAATAGTTCTCTAAAGACAACTATTCTTTAAATTAGGATTGCTTCTAAAAAAAAAAAGAAATATTTTTTGTTTGGTTTTATTTTAGAAAAAAAAAAGAGATAATTTTTGTTTGGTCTTATTTATGTATCTTTTAATTTTATTTTTCCCTTTAGTTGGATCAATTTTAACTGGTTGTTTTGGAAGGCATATAGGAGAAAGGGGAGCAGGGATTTTAACTTCATGTTGTTTAATTATCGGTTTGTCTTATTCTGTTTTAGTTGGAATAGAAATTTTATTTAATTCAACGGCAACATTTCTTAGACTATGAAAGTGGTTTGACTCTGGGTTTTTTCTTGTTTTTTTTGATTTGCAGTTTGATGGTTTAGTTGCAGTTATGTTGTTTGTGGTTTTTCTTGTTTCTACTTTGGTTCATGTTTTTTCTATTGCTTATATGCGAGGGGACCCTCATGTGCCTCGGTTTATGGCATACCTTTCTTTATTTACTTTTTTAATGGTTTTCTTAGTCACTAGCGCTAATTTTCTTCAATTGTTTATTGGATGAGAAGGAGTTGGTCTTTGTTCTTATTTATTAATTAATTTTTGATTAACAAGACTTGAGGCAAATCGAGCAGCAATTAAAGCCATGTTGGTTAATAAAGTTGGTGACATAGGCTTGCTTTTAGCAATGTTCCTTCTTTGAAAAACTTTTGGGTCTTTAGATTTTTCTTCTGTTTTTAATTTAGTTTCTCCTTCTAAGGAAGTTTTTTTTATTTGTTTATTTTTATTTTTTGGGGTAATGGGTAAGTCGGCTCAATTAGGGTTACATACTTGGCTGCCGGATGCCATGGAGGGTTGTTGGGCCTCTTAATTAAAAAATTGATTAAAACAAACCACTATGCACAGGAAAGACAATTGTTCACCAGTGGGCAATAAAATGTTTGTTTTAATGCCTAAGAGACTTTATGTGGTCTACTTTTTTTTATTTGATTAAAGCTGTTTTTGTTATTGTTCCTTTACTTATTGCTGTGGCCTTTTTAACTTTAGCAGAACGAAAAATCTTAGGATATATGCAAATGAGAAAAGGGCCAAATGTTGTAGGGGGCGGGTTACTTCAGCCTTTTGCAGATGGGATAAAATTATTTCTTAAAGAAATGATCATCCCTCATCAGGCAAGTGCTTTTGTTTACTTTTTTGCCCCAGTTGCTTCTTTTACATTAGCATTTATTGTTTGGGGAATTCTTCCTTATGGAAGAGGAGTTGGTATAAGTGATTTTAATATTGGTCTTTTGTGGGTTTTGGCCATTTCTTCTATAAGTGTTTATGCTGTTTTAATGTCTGGGTGGGGAAGTCGTTCAAAATATGCTTTTTTAGGGGCTATTCGCGCGGCTGCGCAAATGATAAGTTATGAGGTTTCGATTGGGTTGATCTTGATTTCTGTTCTTTTATGTGTTGGCTCTTTGGCTTTTAATAAAATTGTTTTGGCACAAAATTTTATTTGATTCTTTATTCCTTTTTTTCCTATTGTTGTAATGTTTTTGGTTTCTATTTTAGCAGAAACGAATCGTGCCCCATTTGATTTAACGGAAGGAGAATCGGAGCTTGTTTCGGGTTATAATGTTGAATACGCCTCTATGTCTTTTGCACTATTTTTTTTAGCAGAGTATGCACATATTATTTTTATGAGTTGTTTGACTATTCTTTTATTTTTTGGGGGGTGGTTGGGCCTACCTTTTGGTTTGAAAGTTATTTTTATTGTTTGTTTTTTTTTATGGGCACGAGCGTCTTTTCCAAGGATTCGATACGACCAATTAATGGCCCTATTATGAAAGGGGTATTTGCCTTTTAGTTTGGGGGTTGTTCTTTTTGTTGCTAGTGTTTTGTTTGGATTTAATGGTCCTTCTCCAATATAGGAATGCCATTACGAAAGGACAATCCTATTTTATCTCCAGTTAATGGGTTTCTCGTAGATTTGCCCTCTCCTTCAAATATAAGTTATTTTTGAAACTTTGGGTCTTTATTAGGGCTGTGTTTAGTTTTACAAATTATAACAGGGTGTTTTTTATCGATGCATTATTGTTCAGATGCGGGTCTTGCGTTTGCTTCTATTGGGCACATAATGCGCGATGTTAACTATGGGTTTTTATTAAGATATTTACATGCAAATGGTGCTTCTTTGTTTTTTTTTTGTCTTTATATTCATATTGGACGAGGGTTATATTACGGGGGGTATTTAAAATTTCATGTTTGGAGTGTTGGGGTTTTGCTTTTTTTATTGACTATGGCGACCGCTTTTATGGGTTATGTTTTGCCTTGGGGCCAAATGTCTTTTTGGGGTGCGACTGTTATTACGAATTTATTATCTGCAATCCCCTATTTTGGGGTGGATATTGTTCAATGGGTTTGGGGTGGTTTTAGTGTTTCTGGGGCTACATTAAATCGGTTTTTTAGTTTGCACTTCTTGCTTCCTTTTATTTTGGCCTTTCTTGCTGTTATTCATTTAGTTTATTTACATGTTGATGGGTCAAATAATCCTGTCGGCTTAAACTCTTCGATGGACAGTGTTTCTTTTCATACTTTTTATACTTCGAAAGATCTTTTTGGTTTCTTTTTTTTATTTTTTTTATTTTTTTTTTTTGTTTTTTTTTGGCCTAATTTCTTAGGAGACGCAGAGAATTTTATTCAGGCGAATTCTTTAGTTACTCCTGTTCACATTCAACCCGAGTGGTACTTTTTATTTGCTTATGCCATTTTACGTTCAATACCAAATAAATTGGGGGGGGTTGTTGCTATGTTTTGTAGTATTTTAATTTTATTTTTTTTACCCATTTTACACAAAAGTGTTTTAAAAGGACTGTCTTTCCGCCCTTTGGGACGAATGGCGTTTTGGTTTTTGATAGTTAATTTTGGTCTTTTGACTTGAATCGGGTCGCAAGTAGTTGAAGAGCCCTTTATTTTAATCGGGCAAGTTCTTTCTTTTTTTTATTTTTTTTATTTTTTAGTTCTTGTGCCTGTGTTGGGTGTTTTAGAAAATCAATTATTAAAAAGAAATTAACGAAATTTTTCTTTTCGGTGGTTTTATATTAAGTTTGGTGGGTTTGGGCTTTCGTGGTTTTCTTTTAAAGTTTTCTTTTTTTTTTTTTTTGGTTTTTTTTTATTTTTGGTTTTTTGAGTTAGAGTGAGCAAAAATTTTTGTTTTAGTTGGGGGCTTCGCGGTTTTACTCTTATTAGGACCAAAAAAAGAAGAACAAACAGACCTTCCTATTTTAAATTTACTTGTTGTTTTAGGGGTTTTTTGTTTAATTTCTTCTAAAAATTGACTTTCTGTTTATTTAGCAATAGAGCTCTCTACACTTTGTTTTTTTGTTTTGATTGCAAGGGGGTCGGGCTATAGTGCAGAGGCAGGGTTAAAATATTTTGTTTTGGGGGCTCTTTCTTCTGGTTTATTTTTATTTGGTTGTGCTTTGTTGTGTGGGACTGGGGGCAGTGTATATTTTTATTATATAGAATTGCTTTTTAATTCAAAACAAAGTTTTTCTGACGTTTGTGTGCCGATTGGTTACCTTTTAATTATTGCGGCTCTTTTTTTTAAATTGTCTGTTGCTCCTTTTCACATGTGGGTTCCAGATGTCTATGAAGGGGCACCAACAAAAACGGTTGTGTTATTAGCTATCGTGCCTAAAACAGGCATTTTTTCTCTTTTGTTTTCCATTGGATTGCCCATAAGTCTTTTCTTAATTGGAGTTGTTTTTTCTCTTTTTGTTGGGGCCTTAGGTGCTTTAAATCAAACAAGAGTCAAACGGCTTTTGGCTTATAGTGGGATTGGTCACATGGGGTTTCTTTTATGGGGTTTAGTAAATGGTTCTTTTGAGAGCCTACAAGCAAGTTTGGTCTATCTTTTTATATACATCATTATGACGATTTGTGTTTTTTCTATTGTTTTGAGTTTTAATGTGTATAAAAATTTACTTATTGAATTTAGTGGGCTATCCCGGCTTTTACCCTTTCTTTCTATTACTTTTGGAGTTGTTTTTTTTTCTATTGCTGGGATCCCTCCTTTTGCAGGGTTTTTAGGAAAATGGGTGGTTTTATTATCTGGGGTTCTTTCTAAATCTTTTTTTATTTTTTTTTTTGCCGTTTTTTGTTCTGTAATAGCTGGGGTTTATTATGTTAGAATTGTAAAAATTCTTTTTTTTCAAAAAAACTCTTTTTTTTTAATTTCAACAAAAGCTTTAAAAAAAGAGCTCAAATTAAATTTTAAGAGGGTTTTTTTAATTGGCCTTTGTTTTTATTTTATTTTTTTTCTTTTTTTTTCTCCACATTTTGGGTTTTGTTTCACTTCCCAAGTGGTTATGGGGTTGTTTTAAAATGGAAGCTCTTATTTTTTGTTTTTTTTTAAGTACTATTGTTTCCGGAATAATGGTTGTTTCTGCCTTAAACCCTGTGCTTTCTATTTTTTGGTTGGTTCTTGTTTTTGTTAACTCTGCAGTTTTTTTTCTCTGGTTAGAGGTCGACTTTCTTGCCTTAATGTTTTTACTTGTTTATGTGGGGGCCATTGCTGTTTTGTTTTTGTTTGTAGTGATGTTATTAAATTTAACAGACTATCCTCCTGTTTTTAGAGAAGAAGTTGATATGACAAACTATATGCCAGTCGGGTTTCTAATTGGGGGGTTTTTTTTTTCAGAAATTGCTTCCAGTTGGTCAATTATCTTTCCTCGAGTTGAAAGTTGAGATTTGTCTTTTCCTTGGTTTCTTGTTTCTTATCATAATATTGAGGCATTAGGGCAGGTTTTGTATATACCTTGTTTTTGTTTATTTTTTTTAGCAGGCTTTGCTTTATTAGTTGCTATGGTTGGTGTTATTGTTTTAACTCAAGAATTAGAACCTTTAACTAAAAAACAAGATCTTTTTATTCAAATAAATAGATAATGAGTGGCTCTTCTTATTTTGAACAGTTTAATGTTGTGTGGTTATTTGGCTTGACGAACTCTGCTATAATGATGCTTCTTGTCATTTTTGTGGTTTTGTTGTTTTTAAAAGGAATTGATTTAATTCCTAAAAGATGGCAATCTTTTTTTGAATTAGTGTGCTTTCATTTTTATTATGTGGCAAAAGAGAACTTAGGTGTTGAGGGTTTAAAATTTTTTCCTTTTATTCTTTCTCTCTTTTTTTTTTTAGTCTTCTTAAATATCTTTGGTTTATGCCCTTATGTATTTACCCCAACCACCCATATAATTGTAACTCTTGGGTTTTCTTTTTCGATTATTATCGGGATTACTCTCTCTGGGCTTTTAAGGTTTAAGAAAGATTTTTTTAGTATTTTAATGCCTAGTGGGGCCCCTTTAGTTTTAGCTCCTCTTTTGGTTTTAATAGAAACGGTTAGTTATTTTTCTCGGGCTATTTCTTTAGGGGTTCGTCTGGCCGCAAACCTTTCTGCTGGACATCTTTTGTTTGCCATCTTAGCCGGTTTTGGTGTTATTTTTAAATCGGCAATTGTAATAATGGTTTTTATTACACTATTAGAAGTTGCTGTTGCGATTATTCAAGCTTATGTTTTTTGTTTATTGACAACTATTTATTTGGCGGACACACTTGTTTTACATTAATGAGTCTTTTTTGGTTGGTTCTTTTAGTTGGGACAATTGGTGTGATGGGGGTTTCGAGAGAAAAAAAAAGTCTTTTAAAAAAACGAGCCCTAGAGTGGTCTTTGGCTATTTTGTTTAGTGCTTTGGTCTCATGGGGAGGATTTGATGGAGAAGGGCATTTTCAATTTATAGACCTCGTTGAATGAGGGTCTTTTTTAGCTTGGGGCCCTCTCCTTTTTGCTTTAGATGGTGTCTCTTTGTTCTTTTTGCTTTTAACAACTTTTTTAATTCCGATTTGTATTTTAATAAGTCAGAAATCGATAAAGTTTTTATTTAAAGAGTTTTTATTATGTCTATTCTTTTTAGAGATTTTATTGGTTGGTGTTTTTTTAGTGTTTGACCTTTTTTTATTTTATATTTTTTTTGAGGGTGTTTTAATACCAATGTTTTTTTTAATTGGTATTTGAGGCTCTCGAGAAGAAAAAGTTCGTGCTTCTTTTTATTTTTTTTTTTTTACTTTTGCAGGGTCGGTTTTCTTTTTTTTTGTAATACTTTTTTTATATCAGTCAACTGGGACAACCAATTATTTTCTTTTACTTAATACGAAGTTGTCTTTTAGTGTTCAAAAATGAGCGTTGGTTGGTGTTTTTCTTAGTTTTGCTGTCAAACTACCGCTTGTTCCTTTTCATATTTGGCTTCCACAAGCGCATGTAGAAGCACCTGTTGCAGGCTCTGTTATTTTAGCGGGGATTTTATTAAAACTAGGAGGTTATGGTCTTTTGCGTTTTTCTTGGCCTCTTTTCCCAGAGGCTTCTTTTTATTGATCTCCAGTTATTGTTTGCTTTAGTGTTATTGCAGTTGTTTACGGGGGGCTGATGACATGTCGTCAAATTGATTTTAAACGACTTGTTGCTTATTCTTCTGTTGCACACATGGGGTTAGTCCCCTTGGGTATTTTCACACATATTATGGAGGGGTTGGTCGGGGCTGTTTTTTTAATGTTAGCACATGGTTTTGTTAGTTCTGCTCTTTTTATTGGAGTGACTTTTTTGTATGATCGTCATCACACGCGTTTAATAAAATATTATAGGGGTTTAACTTTAACTATGCCATTTTTTGCTGTCTCCATGCTTGTTTTGTCTTTATCAAATATGGGGCTACCTTTAAGTTGCAATTTTGTTGGGGAGTTCTTTTCTTTACTTGCGGCGTTTAAATATTATTATGGGGTTGGGGCGCTTGTTGTTTTTGGGGTTCTTTTTTCTGCTATTTATTCTCTTAGTTTGTTTAACCGTATTTCTTTTGGGGGAGGGTCTAACTATCTTCTTTTTAATAGAGACTTAAATCGACAAGAGGGCTTTACAATATTTCCTTTTCTTATAATAATTTTTCTTGGAGGGGTTGTACCTTTTTTTGTTATTAACTTGGTTAAAAACAGTCTTGTTTTTAGCCCAATTGGTTAGTCCTTTGATTTTGGAAAGGATAGTCTATAACTCTCTTTCTTAATTAGCCTCTTCAATTAGCTTTTTGAGTTATAATAGGACTGTTTAAAAGAAGATAGTTTGAAATTGGCAGAAAATATTAGAAAATAAGTAAAGTGGGTCCTTTGGTTTTGGGGATTAAAAAGCTTTTGGTCTGAGTAATACATGCTAGTGTATGCGAACAGGTGAGGGTGAAAGAAAAAGCTTATTTTTTTTTATTGTATTAGGAAAAGAAGAGGTTATTTTCTTCTTTCCAAAGATGCATGGTTTAACCACATTTTCACTGAAACAAGGGAAAACATTGGCAGCAGTAAAGAATTTTATGCAATATACGAAAGTAAGACATAGGCAGAACCTTTTAACCTGTCAAATTAAGTGCCAGCAGACGCGGTGAAACTTAAGGGTTTGTTTTTTAGAAAAAGCAGAAAGCGTGTAGAGGTAAAACATTTAAAATAAATAGAATTTTTTTAGTAATAGTGCAATATTAAAAGAAGAAAAAGAATTTTTTATGTGAAGACAATTTATTTTTTTCTTTAACACGAAGGTTCTGGGAGCGAACAGGATTAGAGACCCTGGTAGTCGATACAGTAAAAGAAAGTCGCTTGAGTAGTACGGTCGCAAGATTAAAATTCAAAAAACTTGGCTGTTCATTGTTATTTAGAGGAGCGTGTTGCTTAATTCGATAATCCGCGAGTTACCTTACCAAAACTAGCTTTTACAGGTGTTGCATGGCCGTCGTCAATTTATGTTTGATACAATAAATTAAACCCTAGAAAGGTTGAAGTCAGGTGAAATTGCCCTTATGTTTTGGGGTTAAATGCGCTACATTTTTTTTTTAATAAAAAAAAAGAGTTCGGATTGTCTTTAAAAGAGGATGATTAAGTTGAATTTAATAGTAATTGAAAAGTAGAGCGTTTCAATGAATTTGCCGCAATGTTAGTACAAATTGCCCGTCGCCTCTACTGAGGTAAACAAAGTAGAGTAAGTCGTAACATAGTAAGGGTGAGGGAACTGGCCCTTGATGCCCAAAGGTTAATAATATCAATTATTACCTTGAAGTTAAAAATTTAATAAAAGAATATAGTAAGGTGCGGTATCATCCATATCATTTAGCGGAACCTTCTCCATGACCTTTTTTGGGGGCGACGGCCGCGTTTTTTTTGACCATTGGTTTAGTGTCTTTTTTTCATTATGGGCAACGTTTTTTTTTATGATTAGGGCTTTTAGTTATGGTTGGAGTTATGTTTGTTTGATGACAAGATGTAATACGAGAGTCTACCTTTCAAGGGCATCATTCTTTAATTGTAAAACAAGGAATTAAATATGGTATGCTTTTATTTATTCTTTCAGAAATCCTTTTTTTTTTTTCTTTTTTTTGGGCTTTTTTTCATAGTAGTTTGGCCCCTGCGGTGGAATTGGGGGTAGTATGACCCCCACAAGGTGTCTCTGCATTAAATCCTTTCTCTGTTCCCTTATTAAATACTGCTGTGCTATTAAGTTCCGGGGCAACGGTGACATGGGCGCATCATGCCATTGTTTGTGGGGCTAAAAAAGAAGCGCAGTTGGGTTTGTTTTTAACACTTTTATTGGGAATAGTCTTTACAAGTTTACAGGCAATTGAGTATTATGAGGCTCCGTTTGCTTTGTCAGATTCTGTTTATGGATCAACTTTTTTTGTTGCAACTGGGTTTCATGGATTACATGTTTTAATTGGAACGACTTTTTTATTTGTTTGTTTTTTTCGTTTGTTATCTAATCAATTTACTCGGCGTCAACATGTGGGTTTTGAGGCGGCCAGCTGGTATTGACATTTTGTTGATGTTGTATGGCTTTTTTTATATTTGTGCATTTACTGATGGGGTACTTAATGTGTGTTTCTTTTGATTGGAGTTTAGGGGTTTGAAGTGTAACAATCTTAGACCATTATTTTTTGGTTGATTCTTTAGTAAATCATGTGGCAATATATTCGGAGCCTTTTGATGTCTTTCCTCGTGACTACGATGCGTTAACGACTTATATTAATACAAATGCGAATAATTTATGGGGATCGCAGATAATAAATCATTTTGAGTATAATGGAGCGCGGAATTTGGCACCCTATATTCACCAAGGGTTAGTTGATGGTATTGAGAGTTGATCTCGGGAGTGTTCTATTATTATTCCAGATATAGCTGAATTAAGAGCGATCACAACCAGATCTTAAGTGGCCATGTTGACAATTTTGTATTAATCTGGGTGTTTTATTTACAGGTCTACAAGCAATGAAGTATTATGAAACTTCTTTTACTATTTCCGGCCCGGTATATGGCTCTACTTTATTAGCCGCCGGCTTATGCCCCTCCTTATAAGATGAAGCAGAAATAAACTCTTCAGATGAAAATCAAATTGTTTCCCCCTCATCTCCTAGAAGCGCAGGGCAGATTTTGGCTGCTAATGTTAGTGAGGAGGACCAGACTCTTTGAGAAAACGATTACTTGGAGGGGTAAAATGAGAGGCTAAAATGTGGGTTTGTTTTTTTTTATATCTTTGTATTTACTAATGAGGTTTTTAAAATTGTTTCAAGACGGGGCGGAGGCTTGGTGTTTGGGTTTTCAAGATATGGCAGATCCAGTGGCTGAAGAAATTATTTTTTTTCATGATAGGGTGATGTTTTTGTTGGTTATTATTGTAACTGTTGTTTTGTGACTTATTGGTGAGGCTTTAAAAAATAAATTTTATGATCGTTTTTTAGTTGATGGTACTTTTTTAGAAATTATTTGAACAATAATACCGGCAGTTATTTTAGTTTTTATTGCATTACCTTCTCTTAAATTATTGTATTTGATGGATGAAGTGGTTTCTCCTGCTTTAACCATAAAGGCGGTTGGACATCAATGATATTGGTCTTACGAGTATTCCGATTATGAGGGGGAGACATTGGGGTTTGATTCTTATATGCTTTCTACATCGGATTTAACTTCAGGGGAGAATCGTTTGTTGGAAGTTGACAACAAACTTATTCTTCCAATTTTAACTCATATAAGGCTTTTGGTTACAGGAGCGGATGTTTTGCATTCTTTTGCGGTTCCTTCTTTAGGGTTAAAAATAGATGCTGTCCCAGGTCGTCTTAACCAAACGGGGGTTTTTATTAAAAGGCCGGGGGTTTTTTATGGACAATGTTCTGAGATTTGTGGTGCAAATCATTCTTTTATGCCAATTGTTATAAAAGGAGTTTGTATTGAAGAATACCTTCATTCTTTGAAATGTATTATAAATACCTAATTCTGGTAGTTCTTTTATTTTTATTGGGGAGCTGGGGGATAATTTTAAATCGAGGACATTTTATTATTATGATTGTTTCCATTGAGCTGGTTTTATTATCTACTTTTTTTTTCTTTTTAATAAATTCTAAAGAAATTGATGTTTTAATAGAACAAGTGTATATGATAATGGGTTTAACAATTGCGGCAGCGGAGTCTTCAATTGGTCTAGCTATTTTGGTTGCTTATTATCGTATTCGAGGGACAATAGTTTTAAAATCTTTTAGTTCTTTACGAGGTTAAGGATGCGTTTTTTTGTTTTTTGTTTTTTGACAATTGTTTTGGCGGGGTTGTTTTCTATTGTTTCTTTTTTTCTAGGAGAGAAAGTGCCAGATCGAGAAAAGGTTTCTGCTTATGAGTGTGGTTTTGTGCCATTTAGTTTTTTGGGCCGTCCTTTTTCAATACGATTTTTTTTAATTGGCATATTATTTTTAATTTTTGATTTAGAGATTAGTTTTTTTTTTCCTTGGTGTGTTTTATATAATTCAATTGCCCCTTTTGGGTTTTGAACTATGGTTGGGTTTTTCTTTATATTAACTTTAGGTTTGGTCTATGAGTGGTTAAAGGGGGGTTTAGAGTGAGAATAAAAAAAAGAGTAAAAGAAAAAGTCCTATCTATTATGGGAGTAGTAGTTATAAGTATCCCAACTCCGGTTTCTGCTTTAATCCATGCGGCAACAATGGTTACGGCGGGTGTGTTTTTATTAATTCGAGCATCTCCTTTGTTTGATGTCGTTCCTCTTATGTTAATTATTATAACAACGATTGGGGTTTTAACGGTGTTTTTTGCTGGTACAATTGGTTTGGTTCAAAATGATTTGAAAAAAATAATTGCTTATTCTACTTGTAGTCAACTAGGATATATGGTTGTTGCTTGTGGGCTTTCTCATTTTTCTACTGGTTTGTTTCATTTAATGAACCATGCTTTTTTTAAAGCTTTGTTATTTTTGAGTGCGGGTTCTTTAATCCATGCGGTGGTTGATGAACAAGATGTAAGGAAAATGGGGGGGCTGTCCTCTTTTCTTCCTCTAACTTATATTTTTTTTATTATAGGATCTTTTTCTTTAATGGGGTTTCCTTTTTTAACAGGGTTTTATTCAAAAGATTTGATTTTAGAGTTTGCTTTTGGGCAATTTTATTTAATTTTTGTTTATTTACTCGGGTGTTTCTCGGTTTTATTAACTGCAATATATTCTATTCGTCTAATTTTTTTATCTTTTTTATCCAATACAAACTTAAAACGGGGAGTCTTTTTTTTTCTTAAGGAAGGGGACGGACTGCTTTTAGCCCCCTTGGGGATATTGGCTTTGGGAAGTATTTTTTGGGGTTATTTTTGTAAAGAAATGATTTGGTGTTTTCAAATGGGGTCTTTCCCTGTGCTTTTTTTAAATATTAAACTTCTTCCTGTTTTTTTAAGTTTAGTTGGGGTTTTTGGAGTGCTTTTTTTTTTTTATTTTTTTTTATCTAAAACTTTGTTTTTCTTTTTTTCTATTTATTGTTTTTTAGGCTCTGCTTGACAAATTAATTATTTTTTTAATTTTTTTTTTATAAAAAAAATATATAAAATAGGACATATAATTACAAATTTAACTCTTGATAAGGGGGTCTTAGAGCTTATTGGACCAAAGGGAATTGTTAGTTTTTTGATTTTACAAGTACAAAGATTAAGTAGTTTTCAGTCTGGGCTTGTTTTTAATTATGCTTTGGTTTTCTTTATTGGAGTTGTTGTTTTTATGGTTTTATTGTAGAGAATTCGGTTAAAGTAAGCCATTGGCCTTCAAAGCTAAAAATGTAGGTGCAAGTCCTACTTTCTCTGAAAATGCCACAATTAAACACAATAATGTTTTTAAATCAATACGGGTGTACTTTTTTTTTGTTTTTTGTTCTTTTATTTTTTTTTTTGTTTATTCTTTTACCCCAAGTAAAAAAAAACTTTTTTTTTAGAAAAAAAATAAGTACAAAGGGAATTTCAAAAGAGTCTCTTTTAATAAAAGAGGTTGTTTTTATTTGATTATAATGAAAAATAACTATTTTATTCGTTGGGTTTTTTCGACAAATCATAAAGACATAGGTACTTTATATTTAGTTTTTGGTATTGGAGCCGGTCTAATTGGGACTGCTTTTAGTATGCTTATACGATTGGAGCTTTCTGCGCCAGGCGCTATGTTAGGTGATGATCATCTTTATAATGTAATTGTAACAGCACATGCTTTTATTATGATTTTTTTTTTAGTAATGCCGGTTATGATTGGGGGGTTTGGAAACTGGTTAGTGCCATTATATATTGGGGCACCGGATATGGCGTTCCCCCGATTAAATAATATTAGTTTTTGGTTATTACCACCTGCTTTGTTTTTATTGTTAGGCTCTGCTTTTGTTGAACAAGGCGCAGGAACGGGATGAACGGTTTATCCTCCTCTTTCTGATATTTATGCGCACTCTGGGGGTTCTGTTGACATGGTTATTTTTAGTCTTCATTTGGCTGGGGTTTCTTCTATCTTAGGAGCAATAAACTTTATTACAACGATTTTCAACATGCGAGCCCCTGGTGTTTCTTTTAATAGAATGCCTTTGTTTGTTTGGTCTATTTTAATAACTGCTTTTTTATTACTTTTATCTTTGCCTGTGTTAGCGGGTGCAATTACTATGTTATTAACAGATCGAAATTTTAATACAACTTTTTTTGATCCTTCTGGAGGTGGTGATCCTATTTTATTCCAACATTTATTTTGGTTTTTTGGGCATCCTGAAGTTTATATTTTAATTTTGCCTGGTTTTGGTATGATTTCTCAAATAATACCTACTTTTGTTGCTAAAAAACAAATTTTTGGGTATTTAGGGATGGTTTATGCGATGCTTTCAATCGGTCTTCTTGGGTTTATTGTTTGAGCCCATCATATGTTTACAGTTGGGATGGATGTGGACACAAGAGCCTATTTTACTGCGGCAACTATGATTATTGCCGTGCCAACTGGAATAAAAGTGTTTAGTTGGTTGGCCACTATTTATGGTGGCACTTTAAGATTAGACACTCCTATGCTTTGGGCTATGGGTTTTGTTTTTTTATTTACAATAGGCGGTTTAACAGGGGTTATATTAGCAAATAGTTCTCTTGATATTGTTCTACATGACACATATTATGTAGTTGCACATTTTCATTATGTTCTTTCTATGGGGGCTGTCTTTGCTATTTTTGGGGGGTTTTATTATTGAATTGGGAAAATTAGTGGATATTGTTATAACGAACTCTATGGTAAGATCCATTTTTGGTTGATGTTTATAGGGGTTAATTTGACGTTTTTCCCCCAACACTTTTTGGGTTTGACAGGTTTTCCAAGACGATATTCGGATTTTGCAGATGCTTTTGCGGGTTGAAACTTAATAAGTTCCTTAGGTTCTGTTGTTTCAATTTTGGGCGTTATTTGGTTTCTATATATTGTATTTGATCTTTTTGTTAAAGAAGAAAAGTTCTTAGGTTGAACGAATCAGAGCTCTTTAGAGTGGGTTCATCTTTCTCCCCCTTTATTTCATACTTATGAGGAGCTGCCTTTTGTTATAGAAATACAAACAAATAATGGACATCGAAGTAGTACACCATATTTATAATTGTTTTGTTAAAACCGATATAGTAAATTCAACTAATTTCATTTGAGTAGTGGAACATCTGGATATCAAATGTGGGATCGGTCGACTAGGAGGTGACTCCTTGTCTATATTTTAAATCGCATGATAGTGAAAAATAATTCTTTTATCCGTTGGGTTTTATCGACAAGTCATAAAGGCATAGTAACTTTATTTTTAGTTTTTGGTTTGATTCTATGATTTTGCTTCTGCGGGCCTAGCCAGGCTCTTTGCCAAGACGATTATATACTGGCTAATGAATTAATAGACTTTCTCAGAGGTTACTGTCCCGACGAGCAAATTAAAGTAAAAAATTATTGGGAGCTCGTCCATTATTTAAGAATAGATAGAGGGAATTTGAGTGGCTTCGCTTTATTGGATCATTTTACATGGTCTTCTGATGACCCCATGACGGAAGATTTTATCGCCGCGGGACTTGATGAATGGAGTGCGGTTAAAAATATTTTTCTTAATGATTTGAAGGAGATGCGAGAAACTTATTGTTATCATGTTGAAAAAGACTAACTTTCAACTATTTAATGGAGTAGATTTTAAGTAATTTCAAGTATTATTATTTTAGAAATAAATTTGGGATGTTTTTAGTATGCTTATACGATTGGAATTTTTTTTTTATTTTGGAAAGAGGTCGATGTCCGGTT